TTATCGAAAACTTACAGCAGCTTGCCAAACAAAGGCTAAGAGCAAAAAGAACAAAGGTATGACTGGCATAATATCTACGATTGGGTTGAAAAAAGCGTAAGCCTCAGGCAATTTGGCAAAGAAAAAATGACTCGAATGCAGTATAGAATTAAGATAGATACAGATCAAACTAAAGATATTAAGCATAACAAATGTTGCATTCTTTGAGATAATTGTATTTTGTTTTGATTGAGTTATCGGTATAAGTTAAAAATGAAGAAAGAGAAAATAGCCCCAAAATACTTCTTTTTTTTGACTAACCCAATCAAAAATCCTTCCATTCTCAAACGAAAATAGAAGGAATCATACTTTCATACAATATCTTAATTGAATTATATGTAATGATCAATAAATTCAGTTTCATTTTACAACTACACGTGTCAAATCTTAGCAACAATGTAACAGATTCCATGGATATGTGGGCGGGAATTGACGAACAATCAAGACCTATAATATATTAGTGTTTATTAGTGTTGAATCGAAATCGAAATGGGGCGTGGCCAAGTGGTAAGGCAACGGGTTTTGGTCCCGCGACTCGGAGGTTCGAATCCTTCCGTCCCAGAGTTGGTCCAATCCTATTCGAAGATTGTTTTGTTCTAGGTAATGTAAAAAAAGAAATCTCTTTCGTTTATTTGATTAAGAGTGTAATGTTTATTTATAAGTTCCCTGTTTCCGATTTCTATTGATTCATAAAAGAATCATATCTTTGACTTTCTTTCTCACAAATCGAACTGAGTACTGATGACATACAGATTCTATTTGTGATCGGGGTAGGAATCGAGATCAATGTATATTCAAAAAAGAAATGGGCTATTCACCGTATGCGCGTTTTATTCAATTTTATATTATATATATTAAAGTTAGTTACTTAGAAAAAATTTACATCCTATACCCATATCCAGTTATTTGAATTCTTAATGCTCCTTCCTTTTTTTTCTATTTCATAAATATTTTATGGAATTTGTGTAAAGATTAGATTCCTGAAAACAACCTAAAGTAGAAACAGTGCCCATAATGTATTGAAATTGTTTTATTTCAATGACAGTGGCATTTCTTGTTGGTGAAAAGATTTGTTATTCCTTTTGATTTTATCAATTATTTTATCAATTAGATGAAAGAATAACGACCTAAACCTCACTTTTCTTATTATTTCTATTTTATTATTCTTTTTGTAGATGAAAAAAAAAGAAAAAAACAGAAATTCATTGTATTTTGCATTCATCTAGCTGGGTGAAATCATTCATAATTCAATTCGAAAATCCTAGATTATCCATTCCTTTTAGGTTTCAATTTTCCTTATTTTTATTTTATGATGGTTTGTGTCTCTTTAATCAATGAGCTATTCGCTAACATTTTTTAGCTTTCTGGTATTCGAAGAAGTGTGCAATTGGGGAATCGATACTTATCGAGTCACTTCTGCCCCTTTGCAACCGGACTCGCTTTTTTGTTAATTTAATAACATATATTCACTCGGGTATTAGAAATCTGATTAAAGATCCTTCTTTAGTAGATTTCTTTATCTGTATTATTGTATTTATTGTATTATTATTATGTATCCATTGAGCCAATGATTATTCATGATTCCATATTGAATCAATTCCATACCGGTTCCAAACTAGAGGAATGTTATGGTAAAACTTCGTTTAAAACGATGTGGTAGAAAGCAACGTGCGGCTTGAAGGACGTGATCGGTTGTGGATTCTTACATCCACCATTTATAGGAATTATGAGGTGCTCTTGTCTCGACATAGTTTGTTCTGTTCTACATGTAACCCTCATTTAGTTGGGTTATGAGTTAAAGTAAATAGTACACGATGTAGCTCGAGCGAAAAGTATTAATTTATTTTTCAGAGGGAAGGATCTAGGGTTAATGTCAATCAATAAGTTGGAACAACTTCGTAAGCATATCTTCGATATATAAATTTGAAAGATTCAATTTGATCAAAAGTGTATCACACGGGAATCAAGCATTCACATGATTCTTCGATAGTCAATAAATCACAAAGGGTATGTTGCTGCCATTTTGAAATGATTCAGGATCACCGAAGTAATGTCTAAACCCAATGATTCAAAACAAAGATAAACGATCCTGGAACAAGAAAACGCCAATTTAAATTGTCTCAACAATTTGAGCAGAAAAAAGAAATAAAAATAAGGAATAAAAGGTGGATTTTAAATGAGACAAAAATTGGTTAGAGAGAGCTCAATAAATAAAATGTCAAGGATTCCAGGTTTTCCTTTGAACTCTTTGAGAATTATCTAACTTGAGTTATAAGTACGAATGGTTTTTTATTTTCGTTTCGGGTTTTTTGGTAAGGAAGAAAAAACGAACAAAATTAGAGTTTAATTGATGATTGATTTTATAGATCTATTTGTCATTCTATCTAGTATGTATGATCTAAATTCGAATCATTCTTTCTTGAGCCGTACGAGGAAAAAGCCTCCTATACGTTTCTAAGGGGGGAATTTTTCATCTATCCCAATGAGCCATCTATCGAATCGTTGCAATTGATGTTCGATCCCGAAGAGAGGGAAGAGATCTTCAGAAAGTAGGTTTTTATGATCCGATAAAGAATCAAACTTATTCAAACGTTCCCGCCATTTTAAATTTCCTTGAAAAAGGCGCTCAACCCACGGGAACTGTTCATGATATTTTAAAGAAGGCAAAGATATTTAAGTAACTTCGCGTTAATTACATGAAATTCAATGCAACAATCAAGAAATAGAAAAAAAAGAGGGGGTGGCCTTTTTGTAATTTTTTTCTTTTCTACACTTTTTTTATTCTCTATGTAGGTTTTCTATGAAGTGTCAATCTAACACAAGTCTTTTTTTTTTTAGTAGTCTTTTTTTTTCTTTTTTTCATTTCTTTTCTTAATGTTCATATTGACAATAGTGTATTGAGCAAATATAATTGATCGTGGATAAATAGATCCATTTATCCACGTCCTATAAGTTTTGTTACTTTACTTCATGTAAATGATAGGTTTCTTTGATTCGATTGACACAATACAAAAAGTCTCTTCTGCATGAAAAAACTTGGATCTATTTATCTTATCCGATAATTTTTTCTATTTTCATTTCATTCGACCTGTTCTTTATTTATGTTCATAATTGAATATAAATATTTTTGATGGGGTTGTCCAATTTCTTTTTTAATTCCGATCATATCTATTATAATTCCAATTTTGGGTTGCTAACTCAATGGTAGAGTACTCGGCTTTTAAGTGCGGCTATAATCTTTTACATATTTGGATGAAGCAACGGATTCGTCCATACCGTTGGTAGAGTTTGTAAGATCACGACTGATCCTGAGAGGGAACGAATGGAAAAAACAGCATGTCGTATAAATGAATAACTCTAAGATAAAAATATGAAATCCTTACTTAACTTATGGAATCGGTATAAAAGAAATATTCTTTTGATTCTTAGAGTTTTAATTCTTAAGAGCGGTACAAAAAAATTTATCGTCGGATCGAGTGAATAAATGGATAGAGCCGAAAAGCTCAAATTAAATTATAGGGAAACAAAAAAAGCAACGAGCTCATGTTCTTAATTCGAATAATTACCCGCTCTAATTATACGTTAGAAATATATTAGTTCCAGGTGCGGAAAAAGGTTTTTTTTCATAACCTTACTTAAATAATAAGTGGATTCTCCACTTTTTTCCGAATCCTAACTATTAACTATATCCCTGAGTGGAGACGAGTGTGTAAAAGAAACAGTATATTGAGAAACAAAATTTTAAAATTTTCTAAAGTCAAAAGAGCGATCGGGTTGCAAAAATAAAAGATTTATAACCATCTTGGTATCTTATAACGAACAAAAACCGATTGGGTGGAAAAAGATAGAATCTATTAATTAATCATCTCCAAGGTATCTATTCTTTTCTTAATAATATATATACCTTGTTTTAACTGTATCGTACTATGTATCATTTGATGGCCCAAGAAATTTTCAGTTTTGGTTCAAATCTAATTTAAAATGGAGGAATTACAAAGATATTTAAAAATGGATAGATCTCGAGAACGAGACTTCCTATATCCACTTATCTTTCAGGAATATATTTATGTACTTGCTCATGATTTTGGGTTAACTAAATCGATTCCTTATGAGTCTATGCAAATTTTAAGTTATGACAATAAATATAGTTCACTAATTGTTAAACGTTTAATTATTCGAATGTATCAACAGAAACATTTTCTTATTTTGGATAATGATTCGAATCAAAAAAAATTTCTTGGGCATAATAAAAATTTGTATTCTCAAATGATATCAGAGGGGTTTGCTGTCATTGTGGAAATTCCATTTGCATTGCGATTAGTATCCTCCTACCAAGGTAAAGAAATAAAAAAATCGATTAATTTACGATCCATTCATTCTACATTTCCCTTTTTAGAGGATAAATTTGTACATTTAAATCATGTATTAGATATACTAATACCCTATCCGATCCATTTGGAACTATTAGTTCAAAACCTTCGTTGTTGGATACAAGATGCCTCCTTTTTGCACTTATTGAGATTCTTTCTCTATGAGTATCATAATTGGAATAGTCTTACTACTCAAAAAACGAAACAAAACTCTCTTTTTTTAAAAGAGAATCGAAGATTCTTCTTGTTCCTATATAATTTTCATGTATATGAATCGGAATCCATATTTCTTTTTCTACGTAAAAAACCTTATCATTTACGATCAACATCTTCTATAGCTTTTCTTGATCGAAGACGTTTTTATGGAAAAATAGAACATTTTAAAGTCGTTTTTCATAATGATTTTCATACCATCCTATGGCTATTCAAGGATCCCTTCATGCACTATTTCCGATATCAAGGAAAATCAATTATGTCTTCAAAAGGAACTCTTCTTCTGATGAAGAAATGGAAATATTACCTTGTAAACTTGTGGGAATGTCATTTTGATTTTTGGTCTCAGCCGAATAGGATTCATATAAACCAATTATC